GTTAGCGTAGCTTAATTAAAGCATAACACTGAAGATGTTAAGATAGGCCCTAGAAAGCCTCGTAGACACAAAAGCTTGGTCCTGACTTTACTATCAGCTTTGGTTATATTTATACATGCAAGTATCAGCAACCCTGTGAGAATGCCCTACATATTCCCCATCGGAAAAAAGGAGCAGACATTAGGCACAACTCAATGTTAGCCCACGACGTCTTGCTTAGCCACACCCCCAAGGGAACTCAGCAGTAATAAACATTAAGCAATAAGTGAAAACTTGACTTAGTTAAAACCAAGAGGGCCGGTAAAACTCGTGCCAGCCACCGCGGTTATACGAGAGGCCCAAGTTGATAAATGCCGGCGTAAAATGTGGTTAATATAATGTTTCACTAAAGCCAAACATCTTCAGAGCTGTCATACCCACATGAAGACAGGAAGCCCTTCTACGAAAGTGGCTTTAAATAGTATTATCCACGAAAGCTAGGATACAAACTGGGATTAGATACCCCACTATGCCTAGCCTTAAACACAAGTGAACAATTACACCTTTCGCTTGCCAGGGAACTACGAGCCCCAGCTTAAAACCCAAAGGACTTGGCGGTGCTTTAGACCCCCCTAGAGGAGCCTGTTCTAGAACCGATAATCCCCGTTAAACCTCACCTTCTCTTGTTAATTCCGCCTATATACCGCCGTCGTCAGCTTACCCTATGAAGGTTAAACAGTGAGCTTAATTGGTAAAACCTAAAACGTCAGGTCGAGGTGTAGCGTACGAGAAGGGAAGAAATGGGCTACATTCACTGAACCAGTGTACACGAACAATATCATGAAATTGGACATTCAAAGGAGGATTTAGCAGTAAGGAGAGAATAGAGTGCTCCCCTGAAACCGGCCCTGAAGCGCGCACACACCGCCCGTCACTCTCCCCACATATAGGCCACACATAAATAAAACACAACTTAAAAAAAGGGGAGGCAAGTCGTAACATGGTAAGTGTACCGGAAGGTGTACTTGGAAAAACCAGAGTGTAGCTAAAATAGTATAGCATCTCCCTTACACCGAGAAGATACCCGTGCAAATCGAGTCACACTGAATACTCTTAACAGCTAGCCCCTAATCAAAAACAACAAACAACATTAATAACCCCTCATAAACTGAAGCAAGTAAAACAAATCATTTTTCCTCCTTAGTATGGGTGACAGAAAAGGACAATTAGCGCAACAGAGAAAGTACCGCAAGGGAAAGCTGAAAGAGAAATGAAACAACTTAGTAAGGAGCCAAAAAGTAGAGACTACACCTCGTACCTTTTGCATCATGACTTAGCTAGTAGCTTTCAAGCAAAATGACTTTTAGTTAGAAACCCCGAAACTAAACGAGCTACTCCAGGACAGCCTATTATAGGGCAAACCCGTCTCTGTGGCAAAAGAGTGGGAAGATCTTTGAGTAGAGGTGATAAACCTACCGAGTTTAGTTATAGCTGGTTGCCCACAAAAGGAATAGAAGTTCAACCTTTACTCTTTTTACCTCAAGACTGCATATGCTCATCAGTGACAAGAAGAAGACTAAAGAGCTATTCAAGGGGGGAACAGCCCCCTTGAAAAAAGACACAACTTTATTAAGTAGACTAAAGATTAAAATAACTGAAGGTAAATGTACCTAGGTGGGCCTAAAAGCAGCCATCCTTGAAGAAAGCGTTAAAGCTCAAGTACTTTTTTTCCCTAATACCAATAACACAATCTTAAGTCCCTTAACTAATAGTGGGCCTTTCCATGCAACCATGGAAGTGACACTGCTAAGATGAGTAATAAGAGGACTGCTCCTCTCCCCAACACCTGTTTAACTCAGAACGAACCCCCACTGAAAATTAACGCCCCCAATCAGAAGAGGGACCTGGGAAAACCCAACATAACCTAGAAACCCACCCAACCAATTAGCGTTAACCCTACACAGGTGTGTTTAAGGAAAGACTTAAAGAGAAAGAAGGAACTCGGCAAACACTGGCCTCGCCTGTTTACCAAAAACATCGCCTCTTGCAACAAACGTATAAGAGGTCCCGCCTGCCCTGTGACTAATTAGTTTAACGGCCGCGGTATTTTGACCGTGCGAAGGTAGCGTAATCACTTGTCTTTTAAATGAAGACCTGTATGAATGGCATAACGAGGGCTAGACTGTCTCCTTTATCTGGTCAATGAAATTAATCTTCCCGTGCAGAAGCGGGAATAAGCACATAAGACGAGAAGACCCTATGGAGCTTAAGACACAAGACAGCCCATGTAAAATACCTGACTGAACAGAATTAACTAAATGGCAACTGTCCTCTTGTCTTTGGTTGGGGCGACCACGGGGAAACAAACATCCCCCACGAGGAATGGGCTAACCCCCTAAAGCCAGAGTCACAGCTCTAGCTAGCAGAATATCTGACCTATAGGATCCGGCTAAAGCCGATCAACGGACCGAGTTACCCTAGGGATAACAGCGCAATCCCCTTCTAGAGCCCTTATCGACAAGGGGGTTTACGACCTCGATGTTGGATCAGGACATCCTAATGGTGCAGCTGCTATTAAGGGTTCGTTTGTTCAACGATTAAAGTCCTACGTGATCTGAGTTCAGACCGGAGAGATCCAGGTCAGTTTCTATCTATGAATGTTTTTTTCTAGTACGAAAGGACCGAAAAAAAGAGGCCCATGCTACAAGTAAGCCTCCCCCTTACCTAAGGAAGACAACTAAAATAGGTAAAAGGACATAAATTGTCTGTCTGAGAAAAAGACAAGTTAAGGTGGCAGAGCCCGGATAATGCAAAAGACCTAAGCCCTTTTAACAGAGGTTCAAGTCCTCTCCCTAACTTATGATTCATACACTTCTGACATACATTATTAATCCCCTTGCATTTATTGTACCTGTCCTCTTAGCCGTAGCATTTCTTACATTACTTGAACGAAAAGTTTTAGGATACATACAACTACGCAAAGGACCAAATGTTGTTGGACCCTATGGACTACTACAACCAATTGCTGATGGAGTAAAACTTTTCATTAAAGAACCAGTACGCCCCTCTACTTCTTCACCAGTATTGTTTTTGTTTGCCCCCATATTAGCCCTTGCTCTCGCCCTCACTCTATGAGCCCCTATTCCTTTTCCACACCCTGTAGTAGACCTTAATTTAAGCATCCTTTTCATTTTAGCTTTGTCTAGTCTTGCAGTCTACTCCATCCTTGGTTCTGGATGAGCCTCTAATTCTAAATATGCCCTTATTGGAGCACTACGGGCAGTTGCACAGACAATTTCATATGAAGTTAGCCTAGGCCTAATTTTATTAAGCACTATCATCTTAACAGGGGGTTTTACACTACAAGCTTTTAATATTACTCAAGAAGCCATTTGACTTTTGTTTCCAGCATGACCCATAGCAGCAATATGATACATTTCCACATTGGCAGAAACCAACCGAGCACCTTTTGATCTAACAGAGGGGGAATCTGAACTCGTCTCAGGCTTTAATGTAGAGTATGCAGGAGGACCTTTTGCTCTTTTTTTCCTTGCAGAATATGCAAACATCTTACTGATAAATACTCTATCTGCCACTCTTTTCATAGGAGCCTATCATCTTCCCCACTTACCAGAACTAACAGCTATAAATATTATACTTAAAGCAGCTCTTCTCTCTGTACTTTTCTTATGGGTTCGAGCATCCTACCCCCGTTTCCGGTATGACCAACTTATACATCTTATTTGAAAAAACTTTCTCCCTTTAACTCTCGCCCTAGTAATTTGACATTTTTCACTTCCACTAGCACTTGCAGGCCTCCCTCCCCAACTGTAGCTATGGAGCCGTGCCTGAACTTAAAGGGCCACTTTGATAGAGTGTAAAATGAGGGTTAAAGTCCCTCCGCCTCCTTAGAAAGAAGGGATTTGAACCCTACCTGAAGAGATCAAAACTCTTAGTGCTTCCACTACACCACTTCCTAGTAAAGTCAGCTAAAAAAGCTTTTGGGCCCATACCCCAAACATGTTGGTTAGACCCCCTCCTTTGCTAATGAACCCCTACATTTTGATACTACTTTTTTTTAGCCTAACATTAGGAACCACTATTACTGCCACTAGTTCCCACTGACTTCTTGCATGAATGGGCCTGGAACTTAATACCCTTGCTATTATTCCACTAATAACACAACAGCACCACCCACGAGCAATTGAAGCCACTACTAAATATTTCTTAACACAAGCAACTGCTGCAGCAACTATTCTGTTTGCAGGCATTACAAATGCATGACTAACGGGACAATGAGACATTCAACTAATAACCCACCCTGTTCCAACCACCATAATAGTCCTTGGACTAGCCCTCAAAATTGGTTTAGCCCCCCTACACACATGACTCCCAGAAGTACTTCAAGGCTTGAACTTAACCACAGGCATGATTATGTCCACTTGACAAAAGTTAGCCCCTTTTGCACTCCTTCTCCAAATTCCCGCAGCCAACCAAGAAATGCTTATCTTATTAGGTCTTACCTCTACACTTGTAGGTGGATGAGGAGGCCTAAATCAAACCCAAATGCGAAAAGTACTTGCATACTCTTCAATTGCCCATCTTGGTTGAATACTAATTATTATCCAATTTGCCCCCTCACTTACACTACTTGCTCTCACCACCTACCTTATTATGACTACCTCAACATTTCTTACATTAAACTTTAATACTGCCACCACCATAAACTCTTTAGCAACAACCTGAGCAAAAGCACCTTTACTAGCCACTCTTACCCCCTTGCTTTTACTCTCCCTGGGGGGACTTCCCCCTATAACGGGCTTTATACCAAAGTGGCTCATTCTTCAAGAGCTTACTAAACAGGACCTGCCACTCACTGCCACCTTTGCAGCATTAACTGCCCTTTTAAGCCTATATTTTTATCTTCGAATATCTTATGCCATTGCATTAACCATCGCCCCTAACAACTTAGCAGCCCTTACCCCTTGACGATTCCCTTCTTCCTCTTTATCTTTTATCTTAGCTCTAACTATGGTCCCTGCACTTCTCCTACTCCCTTTAACTCCTGCAGCAATCACCTTCCTTAATATTTAAAGAGGCTTAGGATAATACCTGAAACCAAAAGCCTTCAAAGCTTTAAATGAAAGTGAAAATCTTTCAGCCTCTGATAAGACTTGCGGGACACTAACCCTCATCTTCTGCATGCAAAACAGACACTTTAATTAAGCTAAAGCCTTTCTAGGCGGGAAGGCCTCGATCCTACAAACTCTTAGTTAACAGCTAAGTGCTCTAGCCAGCGAGCATCCGCCTACCTTTCCCCCGCCAGCAGGGCTAAATGGCGGGGGAAAGCCCCGGCAAACGTCAATCTGCTACTTAAGATTTGCAATCCTACATGTCAACACCTCAGAGCTTGATAAAAAGAGGACTCAAACCTCTGTGTTTGGGGCTACAACCCACCACTTAAGCACTCAGCCATTTTACCTGTGGCAATTACACGTTGATTTTTTTCGACTAACCATAAAGACATTGGCACCCTCTATCTAGTATTTGGTGCCTGAGCTGGAATGGTTGGGACAGCTCTTAGTTTGTTAATTCGAGCAGAGCTTAGCCAACCTGGAGCCTTATTAGGTGATGACCAAATTTATAATGTCATTGTAACGGCTCATGCCTTTGTAATGATTTTCTTTATAGTAATACCAATTATAATTGGAGGCTTTGGAAACTGACTAATTCCTTTAATGATTGGAGCCCCCGACATAGCTTTCCCTCGTATAAACAACATGAGTTTTTGACTACTCCCTCCTTCTTTTCTTCTCCTATTAGCCTCCTCTGGAGTTGAAGCTGGGGCAGGTACCGGGTGAACAGTTTATCCCCCTCTCGCAGGAAACCTTGCTCATGCTGGGGCTTCTGTAGATCTCACAATCTTCTCTTTACACCTTGCAGGAATTTCTTCCATTTTAGGGGCCATCAATTTTATTACAACAATCCTAAACATGAAACCCCCTGCAATCTCCCAATATCAAACACCCCTCTTTGTGTGAGCTGTTCTAATTACTGCTGTACTCTTACTTCTTTCACTACCTGTTTTAGCAGCAGGTATTACAATACTTCTAACAGACCGAAACTTGAACACAACCTTTTTTGACCCTGCTGGAGGAGGTGATCCTATTTTATACCAACACTTGTTTTGGTTTTTTGGTCATCCAGAAGTCTATATTTTAATTTTACCAGGCTTTGGTATAATTTCTCATATTGTAGCCTATTATGCTGGCAAAAAAGAACCCTTTGGATACATGGGCATAGTCTGAGCTATAATGGCCATTGGTCTACTAGGCTTCATTGTATGAGCCCATCACATGTTTACAGTAGGAATAGATGTAGACACCCGAGCTTACTTTACTTCTGCTACAATGATTATTGCTATTCCCACAGGAGTAAAAGTGTTTAGTTGACTTGCTACCCTTCATGGAGGGGCAATCAAATGAGAAACCCCCCTCCTCTGATCCCTTGGTTTCATCTTTCTCTTCACTGTTGGAGGCCTAACCGGAATTGTTTTAGCCAACTCATCTTTAGATATTACACTTCATGATACCTACTATGTAGTAGCCCACTTCCACTATGTATTATCCATGGGTGCTGTATTTGCCATCATGGCAGGATTTGTACACTGATTCCCCCTACTTACAGGATACACTTTACATAGCACATGATCCAAAATTCATTTTGGGGTAATATTTGTTGGAGTAAATTTAACCTTCTTCCCACAACATTTTTTAGGATTAGCAGGAATACCACGCCGATACTCAGACTACCCTGATGCCTACACTCTTTGAAACACAGTCTCTTCTCTTGGCTCTTTAATTTCACTCACAGCTGTAATTATGTTTCTTTTTATTCTTTGAGAAGCATTTGCTGCCAAACGAGTTGTCTCATCTGTAGAACTTACTGCAACAAACATTGAATGACTGCATGGCTGCCCTCCCCCCTACCACACATTTGAGGAACCTGCTTTTGTTCAAGTTCAAACTGCACACTAACGAGAAAGGAGGGAATTGAACCCCCATAATCTGGTTTCAAGCCAGATACATAACCATTCTGCCACTTTCTTAATAAGATACTAGTAAAATAGAAATTACACTGCTTTGTCAAAGCAAAATTGTAGGTTAAAATCCCACGTATCTTATTAATGGCCTACCCCTCACAACTAGGATTCCAAGATGCAGCATCACCTGTTATAGAAGAGCTTCTTCATTTTCACGACCATGCCCTAATAATTGTTTTTCTTATTAGCACTCTTGTACTTTACATTATTGTAGCAATAGTTTCAACAAAATTAACAAATATGTACCTTCTTGATTCACAGGAGATTGAAATTATCTGAACCATTCTCCCAGCAATTATTCTCATTTTAATTGCACTTCCCTCTCTACGCATCTTATACCTAATAGACGAAATTAATAACCCCCATTTAACAGTAAAAGCTATTGGACACCAATGGTACTGAAGCTACGAGTATACTGATTACCAAGAGATTGCATTTGACTCCTATATGGTACCAACACAAGATCTCGCCCCTGGACAATTCCGCCTCCTAGAAGTAGATCATCGAATAGTTGTTCCAACAGAAGCCCCCGTGCGGGTACTAGTTACTGCAGAAGATGTCTTACACTCATGAGCTGTGCCTGCCTTAGGCGTCAAAATGGATGCTGTTCCAGGACGTCTAAACCAAACAGCCTTTATTGCCTCCCGCCCTGGTGTATTCTATGGACAATGCTCAGAGATCTGTGGAGCAAATCACAGCTTTATGCCAATTGTAGTGGAAGCAGTACCCCTTAAATATTTCCAAGACTGATCTACACTAATACTCGAAGACGCCTCACTAGGAAGCTAAACTGGACTATAGCGTCAGCCTTTTAAGCTGAAAGTTGGTGACTTCCAACCACCCCTAGTGACATGCCCCAGTTAGACCCATCCCCATGGTTTGCTATTCTAGTCTTTTCATGACTTATTTTCCTTACAATTATCGTACCAAAAACATTAAACCATACTTTCCCAAATGAGCCCTCACTTCAAAACACCCAAACCCTTAAAACTAAGGCCTGAACTTGACCATGATAACCAGCTTTTTTGACCAATTTATAAGCCCTATTTTTCTTGGTATTCCTCTTATAGCCCTTGCTTTTACACTACCCTGACTTCTTTTTCCTTCTCCTGCCCCTCGATGACTAAACAATCGACTTCTTACCTTACAAAGCTGATTTATTAATCGCTTTACAGCACAACTACTAGCCCCAATAAATGTAGGAGGACACAAGTGAGCTTTAATTTTAACCTCCCTTATAATTTTTTTAATTACCCTAAATATGCTTGGACTCTTACCATACACCTATACCCCCACTACACAACTTTCTTTAAATATAGGACTTGCTGTCCCACTATGACTTGCTACTGTACTGATTGGGCTACGTAACCAGCCCACTGCCGCCCTGGGCCATCTCCTTCCTGAAGGCACCCCAGGCCCACTTATCCCCGTCCTTATTATTATCGAAACAATTAGCCTGTTTATTCGGCCCCTTGCCCTAGGAGTCCGATTAACAGCTAACCTCACAGCAGGCCACCTGCTCATACAACTTATTGCAACAGCTGCTTTTGTCCTCCTTACTATCATACCAGCAGTTGCAGGGGCCACAGCTGTTGTTCTTCTTTTACTTACAATTCTAGAAGTTGCAGTTGCTATAATCCAAGCATATGTCTTTGTCCTTTTAATAAGCCTTTACCTTCAAGAAAACGTTTAATGGCCCACCAAGCACATGCATATCACATAGTAGACCCCAGCCCCTGACCCCTAACAGGAGCCATTGCCGCACTTTTAATAACCTCTGGACTTGCCGTCTGATTTCATTATAATACAATAACCCTTATTGGATTAGGAACCATCCTACTTTTACTAACCATATTCCAATGATGACGAGATATCGTTCGAGAAGGCACATATCAAGGACATCACACCCCCCCTGTTCAAAAAGGCCTTCGTTATGGCATAATTCTTTTTATTACATCAGAAGTCTTCTTTTTTCTTGGCTTTTTCTGAGCCTTTTTTCATGCAAGCTTAGCCCCGACCCCTGAAATTGGAGGATGCTGACCCCCAACAGGCATTACTGCTCTTGACCCTTTTAGTGTACCTCTTCTTAATACAGCTGTCCTTTTAGCCTCTGGTGTTACTGTCACATGAGCCCACCACAGCATTATAGAAGGAGAACGAAATCAAGCTATTCAAAGCCTCACTTTAACAATTCTTCTTGGAGGCTATTTTACCTTCCTTCAAGCCATAGAATATTATGAAGCCCCCTTTACAATTGCTGATGGCGTATATGGCTCTACGTTTTTTGTTGCCACTGGCTTTCACGGACTTCATGTAATTATTGGAACCACTTTTCTTGCTGTTTGTCTTATCCGACAGATTAATTACCATTTTACAACTGAACACCACTTTGGATTTGAAGCAGCAGCATGATACTGACACTTTGTAGATGTAGTGTGACTGTTCCTTTACATCTCTATCTACTGATGAGGCTCTTATCTTTCTAGTACAAATTAATATAAGTGACTTCCAATCACCCGATCTTGGTTAAAATCCAAGGAAAGATAATGAACTTAATTACCACTATTATATTTATTGCCATTACCCTCTCAGCAATCTTAGCAATTGTTTCTTTTTGACTCCCATTAATCCTCCCAGACCAAGAAAAGGTGTCACCCTACGAGTGTGGCTTTGACCCCCTTGGCTCCGCCCGCTTACCCTTTTCAATACGCTTTTTCCTAGTTGCCATTCTCTTTCTTCTGTTTGACCTTGAAATTGCTTTACTTCTCCCTCTTCCTTGAGGAGATCAATTACCTTACCCCCTCACCTCTTTTTTTTGAGCCACTCTTTTACTTCTTCTACTAACAGTAGGACTGGTGTATGAATGAGTACAAGGGGGCCTTGAATGAGCCGAATAGGTGTTTATTTTAAATAAAATATTTGATTTCGGCTCAAAAGCTCGTGGTTAAAGTCCACAAACATCTAATGACTTCTACACACTTTGCTTTTTCAACAGCTTTTATATTAGGATTAGCAGGCCTAGCATTTCATCGAACCCACCTTCTGTCTGCCTTGCTATGTTTGGAAGGAATAATACTCTCACTTTTCATTGCACTTTCTTTGTGAACACTAGAACTAGATACAACAAACTTTTCAGCTTCCCCAATACTTCTTCTTGCTTTTTCTGCCTGTGAAGCAAGTGCAGGCCTTGCCCTACTGGTTGCCACAGCTCGAACCCATGGTACTGACCGCCTACAAAATTTTAACCTTTTACAATGCTAAAAATCCTCATCCCAACAATTATGCTTATTCCAACTGCCTGGCTCACACCTGCTAAACTGATCTGACCCACAACATTAGCCCACAGCCTTATTGTGGCCCTTTTTAGCCTCACCTGATTTAATAATGCAAGTGAGACTGGATGAACAAAAATAAATACCTTTTTAGCCTTAGACCCCCTTTCTACCCCCCTCCTAATTTTAACTTGTTGACTTTTACCCCTTATAATCCTTGCAAGCCAAAATCACACCTCTGCAGAACCTATTAACCGCCAGCGTATATTTCTAACCCTTCTTGTTACACTCCAAATTTTTCTGATTATAGCTTTCTCAGCAACAGAAGTGCTTCTGTTCTATATTATGTTTGAAGCCACTCTTATCCCTACTCTTATTCTTATCACTCGATGAGGCAATCAAGCAGAGCGCCTCAATGCAGGCACTTACTTCTTGTTCTACACACTAGCAGGCTCTCTTCCACTACTAGTCGCCCTCTTAATTTTACAAAACACGACAGGCACTTTATCTCTATTGACCCTCCCATACACAACCAGCTTCCCACTAGTTACAATTGCTGATAAACTATGATGAGCTGCTTGTCTACTAGCCTTCCTTGTCAAAATACCCCTTTATGGAGTACACTTATGACTGCCAAAGGCGCATGTTGAAGCCCCTGTTGCAGGATCCATAGTGCTTGCTGCTGTCCTTCTAAAGCTTGGGGGGTATGGCATAATACGAATAATAATAATATTAGAGCCTTTAACTAAAAGCCTGAGTTACCCCTTTATCATTCTTGCCTTATGAGGAGTTGTAATAACAGGCTCCATCTGTTTACGACAAACTGACTTAAAATCTCTTATTGCCTACTCCTCTGTTGGACACATGGGCCTTGTAGTAGGAGGCATCCTAATCCAAACCCCTTGAGGATTTACAGGAGCTCTTGTACTGATAATTGCACATGGGTTAACTTCTTCTGCTCTCTTCTGCCTAGCAAACACCAGCTATGAACGAACTCACACTCGTACAATAATTCTTGCACGTGGAATGCAACTAGTACTCCCCCTTATGGCCTCATGATGATTTATTGCAACATTAGCAAACCTTGCCCTACCACCCCTTCCTAACCTTATAGGAGAACTAATAATTGTTTCATCCCTTTTTAACTGATCATGGACCACCATTGTACTGACAGGTCTAGGCATACTAATTACTGCAAGTTATTCCTTGTATATGTTTTTAATGACACAACGTGGACCCACCCCCCAGCACATCATTGCTCTCGACCCCACCTATACCCGGGAACACCTTTTGCTCATCTTACATATTGTGCCCCTAATACTACTTATTATAAATCCTGCCCTAATTTGAGGCTGAACTGCCTGTAGACATAGTTTAACAAAAACATTAGATTGTGATTCTAAAAAAAGGGGTTAAAACCCTCTTGTCCACCGAGAAAGGCTTGCAGCAACAAAGACTGCTAACCCTTGTACCCTCGGTTGGATTCCGGAGCTTTCTTACCCTGCTTTTGAAGGATAACAGCACATCCGCTGGTCTTAGGAACCAGAAACTCTTGGTGCAAATCCAAGCAAAAGCTATGCACCCAACCACTCACATAATAACGACTGCTCTTATACTCGTCTTTCTACTACTTGCTTATCCTGTCCTAACAACTTTTTCTTACAACCCCAAAATACCAACCTGAGCTTTAGTACAAGTAAAAACAGCTATCAAATTAGCTTTTCTTGTAAGTCTTTTCCCCCTTTTTCTTTTCCTTACAGAAGGCACAGAAACTGTCATTACTAGCTGAAATTGAATAAACACCTCAATATTTGATGTAAACATCAGTTTTAAGTTTGACTTTTACTCTGTAATCTTTGTCCCCATTGCCCTTTATGTTTCTTGATCCATTTTAGAATTTGCATCATGATATATGCATACAGACCCAAACATAAACCGATTTTTTAAATACCTACTAGTTTTCTTAATTGCCATAATCGTTCTTGTCACTTCCAACAACATATTCCAACTTTTTATTGGATGAGAAGGTGTTGGAATTATATCCTTTTTACTTATTGGTTGATGGTATGGACGTGCTGATGCTAATACAGCAGCAGTTCAGGCTGTGATTTATAACCGAGTAGGAGACATTGGACTAATTTTTGCTATGGCCTGAATAGCCACAAATATAAACTCCTGAGAAATACAACAAATTTTTACCACAGCAAAAACTTTAGACCTTACCTTACCTCTCTTTGGCCTAATTCTTGCTGCCACTGGTAAATCCGCCCAGTTTGGACTTCATCCTTGATTACCCTCTGCTATAGAGGGTCCTACTCCGGTCTCTGCCCTACTGCACTCAAGCACTATAGTTGTAGCAGGTATTTTTTTACTTGTACGAATAAGCCCCCTAATAGAAGATAACCCCCTCATTCTCTCAACCTGCCTCTGCTTAGGTGCCCTCACAACACTATTTACAGCAACTTGTGCTTTAACCCAAAATGACATCAAAAAAATTGTAGCTTTTTCAACTTCAAGCCAGCTTGGCTTAATAATAGTGACAATTGGGCTTAATCAACCACAACTAGCTTTCTTACACATTTGTACACATGCCTTTTTTAAAGCAATACTTTTCCTATGTTCAGGAGCTATCATTCACAGCCTGAATGATGAACAGGACATTCGTAAAATAGGGGGAATACACCATTTAACCCCCTTTACTTCTTCTTCCCTAACAATTGGTAGCCTTGCTTTAACAGGAACCCCCTTTTTAGCCGGATTTTTTTCTAAAGATGCCATCATCGAAGCCCTAAATGTCTCCCACATCAATGCCTGAGCCCTCACACTAACCCTCCTTGCCACTTCTTTTACTGCTATTTATAGTCTACGTGTTGTATTTTTCGTGACCATAGGCCACCCTCGATTTAATGTTTTTTCCCCCATTAATGAAAATAACAAAGCTGTCATTAACCCAATTAAACGACTTGCATGAGGAAGCATTATTGCAGGCTTAATTATTTCATCTAATATTATTCTCCCTAAAACCCCTGTAATAACCATGCACCCCCTTCTTAAACTAGCTGCCCTTTCTGTAACAATCTTAGGCCTCCTTATTGCTTTAGAACTTGCTAATCTTACAAACAAGCAATTTAAATTAAACCCAAATCTTTTAACACATCATTTTTCTAATATACTAGGCTTTTACCCAGCACTAATACACCGCATCCCTCCCCAATTGAACCTTTTCCTGGGACAATACATTGCTGCACAAATGATTGATCAAACATGGCTTGACAAAATTGGCCCAAAAACCATTCACACAGCATCTCTTCCTTTAATTACAAACACAAGCAACATTCAACAAGGAATGGTTAAAACCTTCCTTTCTTTCTTTTTCCTTACCTTCGTACTAGCACTCTTACTTCTAGCTAACTAAACTGCCCGAAGAGTACCACGACTCAACCCTCGACACACCTCTAAAACGACAAACAGTGTCAACAACAACACCCCTCCACTTAGTACCAATAGTCCTCCTCCAAAAGAATATAGTAATGCAACCCCTCCTATATCCCCTCGAACAAAACAAAACTCACCCCCTTCATCCAATGTAAACCACAACCCCTTTGACCAACCACTCGATAAATACCCAACTCCCCCTAAAACTACACCCAAGTACCCAATTGCAGTAACTAGTACTGAACGACTCCCCAGTGTTTCAGGGTAGGGCTCAGCAGCTAATGCTGCAGAATAAGCAAACACCACCAACATCCCCCCGAGATAAATTAAAAACAAGACAAGAGAAAGAAAAGGAGCCCCATGACTCATCAAAAGACCACACCCTATCCCAGACACAACAACTAAACCTAATGCACCAAAATAAGGAGAGGGATTAGAAGCTACTACAATTAAACCTAGAACAAGACCCACCATAAAGATACACATCACATAAGACATTATTTCTGCCAGGATTCTAACCAGGACCAATGACTTGAAAAACCACCGTTGTAATTCAACTACAGAAAACCTTAATGACCAGCCTACGAAAAACCCACCCCCTGCTTAAGATCGCAAACCATGCACTGGTAGACCTTCCTGCTCCATCCAACATTTCTGCTTGATGAAATTTTGGCTCTCTTTTAGGCCTCTGCTTAATTGCCCAAATTGTTACAGGCCTATTTCTTGCAATACATTATACCTCCGACATTGCAACAGCTTTTTCTTCTGTAGCCCACATCTGCCGAGATGTCAATTTTGGATGACTTATCCGAAACATACATGCTAATGGTGCTTCTTTCTTCTTCATTTGTATTTATATACACATTGGGCGAGGCCTGTATTATGGGTCCTACCTTTATAAAGAAACATGAACCATTGGTGTTGTATTACTACTGCTTGTAATAATAACTGCCTTTGTCGGCTATGTTCTACCTTGAGGACAAATATCTTTTTGAGGAGCCACAGTTATTACTAACCTTCTTTCTGCTGTACCTTATGTAGGAGGCACTCTAGTGCAATGAATTTGAGGGGGCTTTTCTGTAGATAATGCAACCCTCACTCGCTTCTTTGCATTTCACTTTCTCCTTCCTTTTGTTATTCTTGCTGCCACACTTCTTCACCTCCTATTCCTACATGAAACAGGTTCAAACAACCCAGCAGGGCTCAACTCTGATGCTGACAAAATTCCATTTCACCCATATTTTTCCTACAAAGATTTGCTTGGCTTCGCCCTAATACTGCTAGGACTTACATCTCTTGCCCTTTTTTCCCCAAACTATCTTGGAGACCCAGACAACTTTATCCCAGCAAACCCCCTGGTCACCCCGCCCCACATCAAACCCGAATGGTATTTCCTCTTTGCTTATGCAATCTTACGATCTATCCCAAATAAATTAGGAGGAGTCTTAGCCCTTCTTGCATCTATTTTAGTATTATTACTAGTGCCATTGCTACACACCTCTAAGCAACGAAGCCTAACTTTCCGTCCCATCTCCCAGTTCTTGTTCTGAACTCTTGTAGCAGACGTACTTATCCTTACCTGAATTGGGGGAATACCAGTAGAACATCCCTACATCATTATTGGACAAGTTGCCTCATTCATTTACTTTTCAATTTTTCTCGGCTTTTTCCCTATAGCAGGGTGAATTGAAAATAAACTTCTTAAAATAAACTGCACTAGTAGCTCAGCGCCAGAGCACCGGTCTTGTAAACCGGCCGCCGGAGGTTAAAATCCTCCCTACTGCTTCAAAGAAGAGAGATTTTAACTCTCACCCCTAGCTCCCAAAGCTAGCATTCTGAATTTAACTATTCTTTGTAAAGACATATATGTATTAACACCATACATATATATTAACCATATATAATAATGTATTAGGACATACTATGTATAATAACCATAAACAGATATTACCCAATCATACGTCAACATTAATTGAAAACGTACCAAGTACATAAAAATAAGAAAACACAAAATTACATTAAATAATATTTCCCAACTACATATCACAATAATACTTTAATCAACATAACTGCTCAAAATACAAGCATATAAGCAAGAACTACTTGATTTTCATTAAACATATATGGAGAGGGATGACATTACTTTTAAGCACGGTAACGTCGTTTAATGATGGTGAGGGACAAGTAGTTGTGGGGGTTTCACACAGTGAATTATTCCTGGCATTTGGCTCTACATCTCAAGTCCAATACTTGCTCTATTTCCCCACACTTTCACTGGCCCTGGCATAAGTTATTGGTGGAGTACATACTCCGCTGTGATCCCACATGCCGGGCATTCATTCTAATGGGCATGGTTATTTTTATTTTTTTTTCCTTTCATTTAGCATTTCACAGTGCAGCGCGAAGGTTAACAGACAAGGTTGTACATTTTCTTGATTTTAATGGAAAAAATTCATGCATTAAAATTTTTATAGAAGAATTGCATAACTGATCTCATGAGCATAAATAACTAGTGATTACTCCTAAAAGATCTAAGATTACCCCCTTCGTTTTTGGGTTAAACCCCCCCACCCCCCTAAACTCGTAAGCTGTTATTTATCCTGAAAACCCCCCGGAAACAGGAAAGCCTCGAGCTAGGTGTTTGAGCCTCCAAAACGCATCTATTTACATTATTAAAATAATCGTTTTT